ACACATAAAAATGACATTCCCATAAATTGACAAGGTAATATTTCCATTTATTCATCAGAAGAGGCGTATCTTTTGAAGCCAGAATTGATTTTCCTTGATATCTAACATAATGAATGAAAGGATCCTTCAGGAAACATAGGATGCCCGGAAAATCATTAGCAAAGACTTCGACAAGATGTTTTATTATTTTTCTATGTAAATAAATTCGCTCAAAAAGGACTCCAGAAGATGTTAATCGTAAATGAGAAGATTGTTTACGGAGAAAAAGGAAGACAGATTCGTATTCACATATATGAGAATTATATAAGAATAACAATAATCTTGAATGACTTTTTGAAAAAAAAGAAATAGCTTTATTTGGAATAATAACAATATTCCAATTAGAATACTCATGAAGAAAGAACCGCAATAAATGCAAAGAGGAGACATCTTTCACCCGGTAGCGAAGGGTTTGAATCAAGATTTCCAGATGGATGGGGTAGGGTATTAGTACATCTGCCACATAATTTAAATGTGGGAATTTGTCCTCTAAAAAAGGAAATATTGAATGAATGGATCGAAAATTGTAAGATCTTACGATTTGTGCCCCTTCTAAGGAAGATATTAATCGTAAAGAAAATGGAATTTCCGCAATGACTGCAAATCCTTCTGATATAATTTGAGAATACAAATTCTTGTTGTATCCTAAAAATGGATTTTGGTTAGAATCATTAGTGGAAATCAGCAAATGATTCTGTTGATACATTCGCGTAATTAAACGTTTTACAATCAGTAAACTATATTTATTATCATAAGCTACATTTTCCAACAAAATAGATCTATTTAAACCATGATCATGAACAAGTGCATAAATATACTCCCGAAAGATAAGTGGGTATAGGAAGTTATGTTGCCTAAATCTATCTAGTTCTAAATATCCTTTTAATTCCTCCATTTATTTAAAATTAGATTGAAACCCGGGATAGGAGATTTGATTTCTTGGGTTATTAAATGACACATAGTACGATACAGTCAAAACAGGATATTATAGTAAGAAAAGACTAGATAGATACCCCGGAAACAGATAAGACTTATCAACGGACTCTTTATCCTTTCTTTTTCCATCTAATTAAAATCTAATTAAATCGGTTTATGTTCATTATAGGATAACAAGATGGTTAGAAATCCTTTATTTTTTCAACCCAATCGCTCTTTTGATTTTGGAAAAAAAAAGATTTTTATCAATATACTGCTTTTCTACACATTCATCCCCACACTCTAATGGAGAATATCTACTAATAATTAGGATTAAAAAAAAATCGATAATCTACTTATGGTAAAAACATTTCCCGTATCAAGCACTAATATATTTTTAACGTTTAATTAAATCGGGTAATTATTCAAATTAAGAACAGAAACTCGTTGCTTTTTTTTGTTTCCCTAGAATTGGAGCCAAAGGACTCTATCCATTTATTCACTTAATCCAACTTTAATATTTTTTTTATTTTTTTTTTTCCGCGTCAAGAATTCAAACAAGATTTTGTATCGATCCGATAAGATACGAATAAAATATTCTCAAAATTCTCCATTAATAATTAATACGACATGCTGCTTTTTCCATTCCTTCCTTTCAGGATCAGTCGCGGTCTTACAAAGCTCTACCGATGGTATCGACGAATCCGTTACTTCATACAAATGTGTAAAAAATGCTAGTCGCACTTAAAAGCCGAGTACTCTACCGTTGAGTTAGCAACCCGAATCAAAATGTATAGATCCAATCGGAATCAAAAAAGAGATTTAATTACACAACGCAATCAAAATATTAAAATAGAAAAAATATTTCTAAATGATTCTGAACATAAAAATGAGCATATCAGATGCAAATACAATGACGTCCAAAATAAGAAGATAGATTAAGATAAAAATATAAATAAAATGTAAATTGATCGACTACCAAAGATTTTGTTCGTATGTTATACATTATTATCTTATCCATTTTTTTTTATTAAAAAAAAAAAGAAAGACTTCTTGTATCCCAGCAAATCCAATGAACCCATCGTTTGAATAAAGTAAAAAAAAAACCAAGTCTATAGAACAGAGAAATAGATACATTTATTCACGATCGGATTATATTTGTTTGATATACTGTTGTCAATATGAATGTTGAGAAAAGAACATAATGTAGAAAACCATAAATTAAAATACAAAATTATTCAATATTTTCTATTTAATTCAACAATATTTTCTTATTAAATTCAATAAAATATTGAATTACTATAACTATAATAAAAATCAAATAAAAAAAAAGAAAGTGAAAGTTTCAACGAAAACCAACCATTATTGAATTAGCAATAATAATAATGTAAAATTTTCTATTTATAGACCCAACTACTTCATTTATTCACTTTCTTTTTTTTCTATTTATCTGTCTTATATGAATTTATCTTACTAAAATAAAAAAAGAAGATGTTGTCATTATAGACGACAACATCTTTTGGTAGTAATAATAAATGGGTAGGAATAGAACAAAAGAGGGGGAGTAATATAGAAAAGTTTATACAAAGTTATATACAAGTCATCCCCCTCCCCTTTTTTTTTATTTCATTAATTTAATTTCATCTGTTGATTAAAGGAAAGTTCCATAAAAACTCCCGCCTTCTTTGAAATATCATGAACAGTTCCCGTAGGTTGAGCGCCCTTTTCAAGGAAATATAGAATAGCGGGAACATTTAAATAAGTTTGATTCTTTATCGGATCATAAAAACCCACTCTCCGAAGATCTCTTCCTTCTCTTCGGGATCGAACATCAATTGCAACGATTCGATAAACCACCCATTGGGATAGATGTAGATGAATAATACTCCCCCCCTAGAAACGTATAAGAAGTTTTCGCCTCGTACGGCTCAAGAAAATTCGAAATTATGTCTATGTATAGAATCTTTAATTAATATTAATTAGATCCATAAAATCATCAAATCAATTAAACTATGATTTAAGTACTTTTCCTTATTCTTATTATTTTATTGTCCGAAAAGGGAAAAAAATCATTCGTATTCACATCCTCATAACTCAAGTTGGATAATTTTCAAATAACCCAAAAGAAAACCTTTAGGCATTTCGTTTATTGAGCGGTCTCTAACCACGCATTTTTTGTCTGTCTCCTTTAGAATTTTTTTGATTCTTCATTATGATCTATTTATTGAGACAACTGAAAACGGTATTTACTTGTTCCAGAATTCTTTATCGTTTCCTTGAATCGTTGGGTTTAGACATGACTTCGGTGATCTTTAATCATTTCAAAAAATGGGAGCAACATACCATTTTTGTAATTTCTTTCTATCAAAGAATCATACAAATGGTTGATTCCCGCGTGATACACTTTTGATCGAAACAGTTTTACCAATTCCAAGCAATTTTCCTTATGAATTTGAAACTTGCTAGAATTGGATCCTTTCGATTTCTATATCTAAAATATACTTACGAAGTTGTTTCAACTTATTAATTAACACTAACCCTAGATCCGTGCCCCTAAAAAATGAATCAATACTTTTTACTCGAGCTCCATTATGATCATGTACTATTTACACCACAACCCCCAAAAAATGAGGTTTTTCTAGTGGAACAGAACAAACGATGTCGAGCCAGAAGCACCCTCATTCCTATCATTCCTATATAATGAATATAAAAAAATGGCGGATGTCAGAATCCACAACCGACCATATCCTTCAAGTCGCACGTTGCTTTCTACCACATCGTTTTAAACGAAGTTTTACCATAACATTCTTCTAGTAGGTTGCTGTAACCAGTATGTAATTGATTCAATTATGGAATCATGAATAATCATTGGTTCTATCGGTACATAGTAATCTATACTTTTATGAATAGGTAGTTTATGAAGAAGTCTCAGCAAGAATTCAATTTAACTCCATAGATTTTGATATTAGAATTTGAAATTCTAATATCAAAATTCGAAATAATAAATAACACAAATAAGTTCTTTTTTTTTTTAATCTGCATCTTGAATCTTCAAGTGACTTGAAAAAATAGATTCATCAATTTAACACTTCTTCAAGTACCAAGGACTCGTAAGACATTATTCAAAAGATTAAATTGATTGAAAGATTTACTATTTCAATATCATTACATTATTTGAATAAAGTTTTATAGTAAAAGTAAAAACCGTATTCTCATAATAAGAGAGAAATTCATATTCTGATTAAAACATCAATCATTTCAAACAAATAGATAGAGATAGATCAAAAAAAATTAAATTTGTTTTTTTTTTTTCATTAGTTTAATTAATTTATAATTTAATGGGGTGGAGAATAAAGACTGATTTAAGAGAGTATTGGGGTTGTTATTATTTTTGATAAATCATAATCGAAAGAAAAGAATAGGAGATTCCCATATCTATCAGATCTAAACAAATGTTTTTGAAAGTAATTATATATATATATATATATATTCTATATATTCTATGTTAAATATTTTTCATTTAGGGATCACAAATCTCTTTTCGCAAAAATGAATTGAAATAAATAAAGTTTTCAATGAAATAGAACGATAACAAGACATACATATAAGCATTTCCTCATTTTCTGCGTAGTTTATTTGACTTGAAAAAATTCAATAATCTTTTTGCAACCTTTACCTAAGGTAAAGTGAATAAGATAATACACTTTGTCTCAATTGTTACATAGATTTACAATTATTCATTAGAGAAAACATAAAAAAGAATCCTAATCCTATAGATTATTGATTGAAGTTAATTAGTACCCCAATATCAAAAACGCACCCCTGTTTATAAATTTTAAAATGGAAAATCAGACTGCTTAGAATGCAGCATTTAAAATTCCAATGGATATCGTAAGTAAGGCTTTCTTTTTCTTTTTTATGACTAACTAACTTCAATATGAGAGGGATAGGCATACAATGAAAAGCCCGTCCCCGGATTTTGCTTTTTTAAGTAAAACTCTTTTCTCTTCTTTTGATCTATGCTCCCATCTTACCTGGATACAAATCGATTCAATTCTATTTGTGTGTTATTTGGTGTTATTTGAATACGATTCCATTTTTGAAAAAGATATAATTCAGATAAGAATCAATCATTATAAGAATAATAAGAAAAAAGAATCATATTCTATATAATATTATTTATATTATTTATTATTTGATTATTTATATTATTTATTATTTGATTATAGTCTTAATAAAAAAACAGAAAGTTGTTTAAAATAAAACAAAAAAAAGACAATCTTTTCTTATGATAGAAGATATGTATTCTAATACAATATATATAATCTGATATGATATATATAATAGGTATGTTCTGGGACGGAAGGATTCGAACCTCCGAATACCGGGACCAAAACCCGTTGCCTTACCACTTAGCCACGCCCCATTTTATATTTATATTCGACATTAATAAACACTAATATTGTTATTAGTTGTTCGTCAATTATAGTCCAAATATCTATAGAATAGATTGGTACTAGGATTTTGATACATTTAGATATCAAATTAAACGAAATTTATTGATCATTACATATAATTCAATTAAGATATTGTATGAAAGTATGATTTCTTCTATTCTCTTTTCATTTGAGAATTGAAGTATTTTTGATTGAGTTAGTTCAAATCAAAGAAAAGTTTTTTGGTCTACCTTCTTTTTATTTTTTAATTTTGAGTTTTTACTCATTTTTTTCTATAACTTAAACTAAACAAAAATAACATTATATTATCAATTATTAATAACTCATATTAAGAACTCAATCAAAATAAAAATAAATACAATTATCTTCAAGAACAAAACAAAGAACAAAATGTTTGTTATGCTTAATATCTTTAGTTTGATCTGTATCTGGCTTAATTCTGCTCTTTCTTCAAATAGTTTTTTCTTCGCCAAATTGCCCGAGGCCTACGCTTTTTTGAATCCAATCGTAGATATTATGCCAGTAATACCTCTGCTATTTTTTCTCTTAGCTTTTGTTTGGCAAGCTGCTGTAAGTTTTCGATGAGATCTTGAATACTGTCCTAGAAAAATTCATGATTTGTTCTAAAAAAGATTCTAACAATTGATATGATAAGATCAGATAGGTTTTATAGTATTAAACTTCGATTCAAATATGGAAATTCTTGTATCGCCACAAAAAGTCTGGGGATCACCTCATTTCCGCATTCGGACCTTTTTTACATTGAAAGAACTTATTAGAGTCCCCCACAATTAGATATTAGATATTGTGGGTATGAAAAAAATGGGTAATGAAAGACTTGACTCATATTCCATTATAAATAAATTTCTGAAAATTATTCTCTATTTCTAGATTTAAGATTTATCAAAACCATTTCTTGGTGTCAAAATAAGATATATGTGGTATAAAAATGGAGAATCTATTCTCTTTTTTTTTCCAAAAAAAAAAATGATCTTGGAGATTGTGTCATGCTTACTCTCAAACTATTTGTTTACACAGTAGTGGTATTCTTTGTTTCTCTCTTTATCTTCGGATTCCTATCTAATGATCCAGGACGTAATCCTGGACGTGACGAATAAAAAAGAAAGTTTTTATTTTCCTTGATCGATTTTTAAATGTTCTTAGGATTTTATCTATTCCACATCTTTAACTATTAAATAAAAAAAAAAAGACTCGTCGAAATTGAAAGATAAACAAAAAAAAATACCAAGTCATTGACAAAAGCGGAAAGAGAGGGATTCGAACCCTCGGTACGAAAAACCCGTACAACGGATTAGCAATCCGACGCTTTAGTCCACTCAGCCATCTCCCCCATCTGAAAAGGATAATTACTATTTTACATTACACAAAAAGTAAGGTTTGAAAAAAGGGTCTTTCTTTTATACCTCTTCTTTTATTATATTTATATTATTTTTATTCTATTATTAGTTTATTATATAGATATATAATATATAATTATCTAGATATAATTATCTAGACATATCAAAATATAAAAAATATAGAAAAAAAGTTATTCCATTGATATAAAATAAAGTAAGAAGGGCTCGAAAGAAATATCTCCAATCCACTATTCCAATGAATATAAATGAATATAAATTCATATTAAATTAATATATATATATTAAATTAATATATATATATATAATTACCTATATAATTATAAATACCTAAATATAATTATATATTTTATAAGTAAAAAATAAAATATATAGTAGTAATTTATATAAAGAAATATATAAATAATATAAAAAGTACCTCTTTGATTTCGTCTGCAAGAGCTTTTTAAAATCCCACGGCCTGGCCAGGTCAGTACCTCGCCGGGCCTTTTTTTTTGTTCCAATGACTATTATTTGAAACAAAAATGCTTGTTATGGAATAAAAAAAAAAAAAGAAACAATGGAACCATATATTCTTGCACAATTTTATGTTTTGGGGTACGTATTTTTATCGAGCCGTATCTGTCAATGTCAAAGCACCGCCATCAAAATAAAAAAAAAAACGTGTTATTTAGTTATTTAAATGAATTGAATCCTTTTTCCCTAATTTCATA